ATCTAGACAAATCGAAGCAGGTCGACGAGCAATGACACGAAATGCACGCCGTGGTGGAAAAATATGGGTCCGTATATTTCCAGACAAACCGGTTACAGTAAGACCCGCTGAAACACGTATGGGTTCGGGAAAGGGATCCCCTGAATATTGGGTAGCTGTTGTTAAACCAGGTCGAATACTATACGAAATGGGTGGAGTAACCCAAAATATAGCTAGAAGGGCTATTTCAATAGCAGCATCCAAAATGCCTATACGAACTCAATTCATTATTTCGGGATAAAAATGTAGAACCAAAAGAAATGAATCTTAGGGATGAAAGTTTCTTTTTTTGGACAAAAAATATTCCTTTTTTTCTTCATCCTTTGCATTGGAAGAATAGACTAAAAAATTGATATGATTCAACCTCAGACCCATTTAAATGTAGCAGATAACAGCGGGGCTCGAGAATTGATGTGTATTCGAATCATAGGAGCCAGCAACCGTCGATATGCTCATATTGGTGACGTTATTGTTGCTGTGATCAAAGAAGCAGTACCAAGTATGCCCCTAGAAAAATCAGAAGTAGTCAGAGCTGTAATTGTTCGTACCTGTAAAGAACTTAAACGTGACAACGGTATGATAATACGATATGATGACAATGCTGCAGTTGTGATTGATCAAGAAGGAAATCCAAAAGGAACTCGAATTTTTGGTGCGATCCCCCGGGAATTGAGACAATTCCATTTTACTAAAATCGTTTCATTAGCTCCCGAGATATTATAAAATGAGATCAATGATATGTTTATAGTGGGGTATTTGAAAGAAATAGATTAAGAACTAGATTAATTAGTAGATTGTGTCTCACGCATATACCTTTAATATTAATTAATATTCATAAAACAAATAAGTAAAAAAAAAAAAGAAAAACATGTTGATTATATCAAATTTGGGGGCACCCATCATTTTAGTTCACCATGAGTAGGGACACTATTGCTGAGATAATAACCTCTATACGAAATGCTGATATGGATAGAAAAAGAGTGGTTCGCATCGCATCTACTAATATTACCGAAAATATTGTTAAAATACTTTTCCGAGAAGGTTTTATTGAAAACGTTAGAAAACATCGAGAAAAAAACAAATCTTTTTTGGTTTTAAACCTGCGGCATAGAAGGAATAGGAAAAGACCCTATAGAAATTTTTTAAATTTAAAACGAATCAGTCGACCCGGTCTACGAATCTATTCTAACTCTCAACTAATTCCTAGAATTTTAGGTGGGATGGGGATTGTAATTCTTTCTACTTCTCGAGGTATAATGACAGATCGAGAGGCTCGACTCGAAGGAATCGGCGGAGAAATTTTGTGTTATATATGGTAATCCTTTTAATATCCAAATTGGATCCGAAACTTATTACTATTTCTAAAAAAACGAAAAGGGGCGAGTTGTCTAATATCGTTCTCCTCTATTAGTTGATACTTCAAGGAGGCTTTACCTATAATGAAAGAACAAAAATGGATTCATGAAGGTTTAATTACTGAATCGCTTCCCAATGGTATGTTCCGGGTTCGCTTAGATAATGAAGATCTGATTCTGGGTTATGTTTCAGGAAAGATCCGGCGTAGTTTTATACGGATACTGCCAGGAGATAGAGTCAAAATTGAAGTAAGTCGTTATGATTCAACCAGAGGACGTATAATTTATCGACTCCGCAAGAAGGATTGTAAGGATTAGGTGGTTTTTATTTTATTCAATATGATTCGAGATGCAAAATTTCAAGAAACTTATTTTCTTCCAAGAAGTAGATTCAGAATTAAGATTAAGGAATGACAAATATGAAAATAAGAGCTTCTGTTCGTAAAATTTGTGAAAAATGTCGCCTAATCCGTAGGCGGGGGCGCATTATAGTAATTTGTTCCAACCCGAGACATAAACAAAGACAAGGATAATCAGACACACTAAAGGACTCGATGTAAAAATAAGGAATCTGTTTTGACATGAAATGGATATATCCATATATCTCTGACTCATATTTATGAGATGATAAAATATGGCAAAAGCTATACCGAGAATTGGTTCACGTAGAAATAGACGTATTGGTTCACGTAAGAGTGCACGTAGAATACCAAAGGGGATTATTCATGTTCAAGCAAGTTTCAATAATACCATTGTCACGGTTACAGATGTACGGGGTCGGGTGGTTTCTTGGTCCTCGGCGGGTATTTGTGGATTCAAGGGTCCGAGAAAAGGGACACCCTTTGCCGCTCAAACTGCAGCAGCAAATGCTATTCGTACAGTAGGTATGCAACGAGCAGACGTCATGATAAAAGGTCCCGGTCGCGGCAGAGACGCAGCATTACGAGCTATTCGTAGAAGTGGTATACGATTAACTTTCGTGCGGGATGTAACCCCTATGCCACATAATGGTTGCAGACCCCCGAAAAAAAGACGTGTGTAGAAATAAACATTGAAGAAATTTCAAGAGAAACAAGAGAAATAAATGATTCAATCAAATAAAATAA